CATAGATAGATTCGATCGTAGTTTACAATTATAGCTTTCATACCTGTTTATTTTGAATCGTCTCCCAGATAAAGAAAGAGCAAGATTCAAAGAAAAGGTGGCGATTCAAATCAAGATTTCTCCGGTACCTTATGTCAAATATGTCAAATCCCAAAAATAAAGGCGAAAAGTAACAGAGCAATGTTGTATCAGACTACTTGTCTTCTTGTAGTTGGATCTCCAAGTTTTTGGAATGCTCCAAACTCCACTTGAGCATCTAAATCTGGATCAATACCAGCAAAAACATCTCTGAACAAAGTTCTAGCGCCATGCCAAATGTGTCCGAAGAAGAAGAGTAGAGCAAACGAAGTATGTCCAAAAGTAAACCAACCCCTTGGACTGCTACGAAAAACACCATCGGATTTCAAAGTAGCACGATCCAATTCAAAAATTTCACCCAATTGAGCACGTCGGGCATATTTTTTCACAGTAGCAGGATCACTATAACTGACTCCATTGAGTTCGCCACCATAGAACTCAACAGTTACACCTACTTGTTCAACACTATACTTCGATTCTGCCCTTCGAAAAGGAACATCGGCTCTAACAATTCCGTCTCCGTCTACCAAAACAACTGGAAATGTTTCAAAAAAGGTAGGCATACGACGTACAAAAAGTTCACGCCCTTCTTTATCTCTAAAAATAGGATGTCCTAACCACCCAACAGCTATTCCATCCCCGTTGTCCATTGAGCCCGCTCTGAATAATCCCCCTTTTGCGGGATTATTGCCGATGTAATCATAAAAAGCCAATTTTTCGGGAATTTTAGACCAAGCTTCGGATAAACTTTGATTTTCGGCTAGTCCAGCACCAACTCTTCGATATATTTCTTGCTGGAAGTATCCCTGATCCCATTGATAACGAGTGGGACCAAATAATTCGATGGGGGTAGTTGCTGAACCATACCACATAGTTCCAGCAACAACAAAAGCTGCAAAAAAGACAGCAGCGATACTACTGGAAAGGACGGTTTCAATATTGCCCATACGTAATCCTTTGTATAGCCGTTGGGGCGGACGGACACTAAGATGGAATAGACCCGCTAATATGCCCAATGTCCCCGCTGCAATATGATGAGAGGCTATTCCCCCTGGAACAAACGGATCAAAACCTTCCACACCCCACGCTGGATTTACAGGTTGTACCCTTCCGGTTAGTCCATAAGGATCAGATACCCATACTCCAGGACCATACAATCCTGTTACATGAAATGCGCCAAAACCAAAGCAAGCCACCCCGGAGAGAAATAAATGAATTCCAAAAATCTTAGGCAAATCCAAAGAGGGTTTTCCTGTACGTTCATCACAAAATATTTCTAGATCCCAATACACCCAATGCCAAATAGCTGCCAAGAAGCACAAGCCAGAAAACACAATATGTGCCCCGGCCACACCTTCGTAACTCCAAATACCCGGATTCGTTATAGTTCCTCCTGTAATACTCCAACCGCCCCATGAATTGGTTATTCCTAAACGAGTCATGAAGGGTATAACGAACATACCCTGTCTCCACATTGGATCGAGAATAGGGTCAGAGGGATCAAAAACTGCTAATTCATATAGAGCCATCGAACCAGCCCAACCAGCAACCAAAGCCGTATGCATTATATGGACAGATAGCAAACGACCTGGATCATTCAATACGACGGTATGAACACGATACCAAGGCAAACCCATAGATATACCCCTTTATCAACGAAAAATAGACACTATGTAACTTTATTGCACTGGAAAAAACTATGGTATGAACCTCCCCCTTTCGGTGGAGTATCTCGTGGAAAAGATTACTATTTGTTCTATTCTTTTAGTAATAATTAATAATGGAACAATTCCGGTCGTAGGAACAAAGAGAAGCAGATCTATTCTATACCCGATAAGTACCAATACGCAATGGGGGGGTTGATCCCATTTTCTATGAGCAAATGCATACATATTTGTTCATTATTCAAAGAACCTATTCGTAAGAATTTTCCTTTCTTCATTCCGTCTTCCTTTCATTTTTTTATTTATGAACTTATCCAATCTATGGATAAAATATGATAAAAGACAATATTATTAAGACAATAAACCCATCGTTACGCTTCCACATCAAAGTGAGATACGGTACTTAATTCTTTTTGCCTTCCATTTAATGCCTATTGGTGTTCCAAAAGTACCTTTTCGAGGTCCTGGGGAGGGCGGTGCGTCTTGGGTTGACATATAGTGCGATTTGTCAGATATATTGGGTCATATGGGATTTCCCCGTTCTCTCCCCCAATCGAGATATCCTCTGTTTCACCCCAGAAAACTTGATTGAATTATCAAAAATTTGGAGCGTGAAGTGCAATGAAGTGAAATTAGATCTATTTTTGAGGGTATTCAGATTAATATTCTCAATTAGAATAATTTATGGTTGGCTTGTTTGGACCAATAAAATGAAGTATCCAGGCTCCGTTTAGAAAAACCCCAATTAGTAATATATCTATAATTATTACTTGTATCATATTCTATTTATTATTTATAAATAGGTTATAAATAGGAGTGATCTCAAACTGCTAATCATAATCAATCGAGTAATATGATGAATACGTCTAATATTTGGCAGAAGAAATGAATTGAAAAAAGAAAAAAAAAAAGAAGTCGTAGCAAAAAGACGTGGTATTGGGGGCATTTGTCTTATATGTGCAAATCAAAATCGGGCAGATCTTTACTCGGAGTAGAGCATAAACCTAAAAGAATCGAAGAAGCCCATTTAAGAACAAGAAAATGACATCGTGATTTGGATTGGATCTCGCTGAAACAATACATCAATGAGAAATTAGTTCGATAAGTTTAGTGAATTTTTTTCTTATATTAGTAATTAGTAGGTAAACAGGGCAAAACTCATCTTTCTTGAAAAAAAAAAAGCCTCTTCGTTAAAAGAAAAATTAGAAAAAACCCGCAAAGAGGAAAGGCTGGAATCTACGCATTGATTCTTTTTTTTTTTTTTTCACGATTTTTGTTGAACCGTATGCATCAAAGGGTGCATGTACGGTTCCTAAAGGATACAATTTTGTCCTAATCAACCGACTTTATCGAGAAAGATTGCTTTTTTTAGGCCAAGAGGTTGATAGCGAGATCTCGAATCAACTTATTGGTCTTATGGTATATCTCAGTCTAGAGAATGATACCAAGGATTTGTATTTGTTTATAAACTCTCCTGGCGGATGGGTAATACCCGGAGTAGCAATTTATGATACTATGCAATTTGTGCGACCAGATGTACAGACAATATGCATGGGATTAGCCGCTTCAATGGGATCTTTTATCCTAGTTGGAGGAGAAATTACCAAACGTCTAGCATTTCCTCATGCCGAGCGCCAATGAGTTTTTTTAGTTGAGAAAAAAAAAGAAGACTATGCCTTTGCCATATGAAATATGAATATTAAGTAATAATAGCACGGCACTTTAAATTCGATATAAGAAAACTTGTTATTGTTTTTTTAAAAACATTAGATTATGTATCGAACGAGTCGTATGAAATAAAAGGGTATTTCCGATTTTATCTTTTTTATCGGGTGCCTATTTCATCGTTACAAACTTTGTTGTTTTCACACCAAAAGGCTCTTAACACTATTTAGGTTATGAAAGAGTACGAAAAAAAAAAAGAAACTTTGGGATTGCCAAATCACAGATAAAATAAATATATAAAGCAACGGAGCCATCATAGTATTTTTTAACTCCTCCAAAAGGAAAAGTGGTTATCAGATCATTTATTGATCTGGGTTTGATAGACTCTATATTTTTCTTTGATCGAAGATAAAAATCAATTTTATTATAGAGCCGTATGCAATGCGCAAGCATGCCTGTACGGTTGTTCAATTCTATCTTTCTTTATTATTCTTTATCTCTTCTCGTTGGCTTATCATGCGATATAGAGTAACCTTTTATTATCTTATATCATTTATCATTTATTATTAGGGTAATGATCCATCAACCGGCTAGTGCTTTTTATGAGGCACAAACAGGAGAATTTATCCTGGAAGCGGAAGAACTGCTGAAGTTGCGTGAAACCATCACAAGGGTTTATGTACAAAGAACGGGCAAACCTTTATGGGTTGTATCCGAAGACATGGAAAGAGATGTTTTTATGTCAGCAACAGAAGCCCAAGCTCATGGAATTGTTGATCTTGTAGCGGTTAAATAAAAAAAAAATAGCAAGGATTTCACGCAAATCTCGATTTGAGAATTTATCTTCTTACCCAGGTTTCATATTATTAATATAGAAGTAGTTCAGAATCATCCGGTTAGGATCGATCTAAACCAGCTCATTATATATACGACGATTCAACATGCCAACTATTAAACAACTTATTAGAAACATAAGACAGCCAATCAGAACTGTCACGAAATCCCCCGCTCTTCGAGGATGTCCTCAGCGCCGAGGAACATGTACTAGGGTGTATGTGCGACTCGTTCAAATCATGGGCTGGGACAAAGGAAACAATTTTTCCAGTATCAGTGATCAGTACCAATGAATAGGATAGAAGAACTCCATCCACTATACCAATGAATAGGATAGAAGAACTCCATCCACTATCTAAAAAAAAAAAAAAAGATCTATCCTTCTATTGTATATCAAATTTATGGTTTCCATTGGTGCAAATTCAATCACCTCAATTTTCAATTTAAGATGAGAAAAAATTCCCCATTGGTAGCAAATGATTATCCACTAAGCAGGGGAAATCTTATTTAAAAGCAGAAAGATTCTGTCCCTACTCTTGTAAGAACGGACTAACAGGATCAGCTACTCAGCTAATCTTCATAATTAAATACCGTTACTGTATATGTAGATCTCGTTGTGAAAGACCTATTACTGGATAATTCATGAGTAGAGCCAAAGAGTGTGAACTGTACAAGTTAACAATAGCATTCGTTAAATGAAGGAAGGGGCTCCGGTGTATAGAGAGGACCTCACCGTTTCAGAAGTAATCATAGAAACGACGGAACCCGCTATTTCTTTATACGTTTATATTTACTACTTGACTATGTTTTTTTTGACACCTAGTATCAATACAATTTCCTATTTCGAGGTCAAATGCTTAGAAAAAAAAAAAAAAGAAAAAAAATCGTGGTTGGGAAGGTTATAGTAGCAAAAGCCATTGGAATTTTTATTTTATACATTGGAAGAATCCATTTTGTTATTAATAGATTAGGAAGGGGGAAAAAAGAATAACTGAAAGAAAAGAAATCAATTAGTTATTCATCAAAGTTTCATTTATTCAATGACCAGAATTAAACGAGGATATATAGCTCGGAGACGTAGAACAAAAATTCGTTTATTTGCATCAAGCTTTCGAGGGGCTCATTCACGACTTACTCGAACTATTACTCAACAGAAAATAAGAACTTTGGTTTCGGCGCATCGGGATCGAGATAGGCAAAAGAGAAATTTTCGTCGTTTGTGGATCACTCGGATAAATGCAGTAATTCGTGATAACGATAATCGTAATAGGGTATCTTATAGTTATTGTAGATTAATCTACAATCTGTACAAAGGGCAATTGCTTCTTAATCGTAAAATACTTGCACAAATAGCAATATCAAATAAAAATTGTCTTTATATGATTTCCAATGAGATCATAAAATAAGTAGATTGGAAGGAATCCATCGGAATGTTTTTTTTTTTTTAAATGGGGCTCCCTGGAGAATGAACTTCGGGAAGGTAGAGTAGAAATTAGTAAAATACGATAATATGATAAAGTCGTCAAAATGAGCAAACACATTCAATAAAAAAAGATTTATCCTTTCTTCTCAAATTCGTTTTTTTTCTTACGATACGGCAATCAAATCCGGATTCACGGATTTTTCGAACAAAAAACATTAATCCGCGTTTGAGTTCGGATTGGAATTTTGACTCAATTGAAGAGTAAGCCTATTTATTTCGGGGTCTAAGACCAGTAGTTCTGGCGGTCGACTCGCTTCTTTCAAATTGTTTTTCATTATTAAGAAAAGGTAACGAAGATAAAATACGAGCCTGTTTTATAGCAATAGTAATTAATCGTTGTTGTTTTAAGGTCAATCTATTCACCCGTCTAGATAATATTTTTCCTTGTTCACTAATAAATCGACTAATTAAACTCATATTTCTATAATCAATTCGATCCCCCGATTGGATCGGGGGCAAACGCCTACGAAAAGATCGCTTGGATTTAAGAAAGAGTCGCTTGGATTTATCCATGGTTTGTTTATTCCTTATCCCGAAAATCCTATTTCGTTCGATCGGATCAAAAAAAATGCTTTTAGAATTAAGAACGAAATAGGATTTGTTTCTATTCTATTTAAATATATGTTATATATAGAATATATAGAATATGCCATTTTTTTTTCCTTAGAAGGGTGATACACAGGCGATCGGTTCGATCTATTTCTTTATCTCCCCGTGAATCGTATGTTTGTAACAAGAGGGACAGAATTTTCTCAATTCCAATCGACTGGGTGTATTGTGTCGATTCTTTTGAGTAATATATCTGGAAATACTTGTTGATTCCTTATTAATATCGTTTCGAACACAACTGGTACATTCTAAAATAACCCGTACTCGGACATCCTTACCCTTGGCCATGAACCTCCTTGGGGTTTTTATTCACTCAACTCTTCTATTTTTATTTTCCGATCCGAAGGAAAGAACAAGAAAGGAACAAAAAAAATAGAAGTTGCTAACCCGAAATAAAATTCTGAAAGATTTCGTTGCAATCAATAATCAATATAGTAATAAATAATAAGTAATACAATGGTTTTTAACTATATTTAATTTAGAATCGTAGTACAGTACTTCATTTAAGTATCTTGTATGATACTGTCGCCCTAACCACATTTCCGCTCGTACTTTATACTTTATTAGTAATTTAACTGAAGCCCGGACCCAAGTTCCGAGTTTCGCTGAGGTTGAATCCACTTTTATTCTTTCTCTTTTCTAACTTATTCTAATTCTAAAAAAAAAAAGATGAGGGGGGAGGGGGGAAGTATTAATCACAGATATTTGATTGTATCTCTAAACTTTTTCACCCCTTCCCATGTCAATAACTAAAATGAAAAAAAGGGGAATGTCAACGCATCCGGAAATAAACGATTGATCTCTATCAATAGGCCTGCTAAAGCCCCGAACCATAGAGTACTTAGTACCGGTGCCACGGAGAGATATGTTTTTAGATCTCGCATTTTAAATCCTCCTTCTTTATTCGTTATTGTAATACATAATGGTAATACATATATGATCAGATGGATATGTAGTTAAGGGCCACTTGTATTTGTACACGGAATTCCTAATTCAAATTGAAATGTACAACGATTCGGTAGATCGGTAGATAAGATTTTCTTTTTTTTCTTAATCTTAAAAAAAAAAATATGTCTGTATATTTATTTCATATGTAATATATTATTTATTATTATTATATGTTATATGATATGAGAATAGGTTATATGAGACCAAAAAAAGACAAAA